GTCATCCATAATATCAAATAAATCGGGTTCGTCTTTGGTAAATTTACCAAGGGCTATAGTCATAGCGATCCTCCTATTCAACTACTTCAACCATTTTCGAACACTTCATAGCATTTTCAGGGCATTCGAGGATTCGATCTTATTTCTCACCTATTGCCCTTCTACCTAACGGGTTTCGAAGATAAAAATATTTTCTAATCTAAATAGAAATCTAAATAGAAATGGATCTTGGTATGGTTCTTATATTATGACTTGTTTTATCTGTAGAAGACCGGAATAGCAATTGATTCCTATGGAACATTTAGGAACAAGAAGATTGAATCGGAAATATCAACAAATTCTTGCGGAGTAAAAAAAAAAATACCCACTATTCACCTTTTAGCTCTATCTAATTTTAATATCAGAATAGTGGATATAGCCCCGATTCAATGGGTCAAGTCCACTTCCTTTTTCTTTTGTTGATTTAGAACTCGATTTGATTAGAATAATGTAAAATAGGAATATATGGTAATTCAAGAGACAACTTATTATTATTCATTATAAAAACGATATTATAATAAAAAAAAATCGAATAAACAAAGGTTCAAAATTTCTAACTCTAATTATTCGAACTCATAAGAATAATAACTTAATTAGGATCCAATTATATGGTTGTTTTTTTTTATTATTAGTATTTCTAAATATTATATTAATTGAAGGTTGAAGGAATATCTGTATTCGCCAAATATTAATACTAACGAGAGGGTTATGAAAAACACGAAAGCCCCCTATCGGATTTGAACCGATGACTTACGCCTTACCATGGCGTTACTCTACCACTGAGTTAAAAGGGCTCTTTTTATTAAATTCATGATTGAGTTACTATACGGATAAACGAGATATATGTACATATATTCTATACATAAGTATATGCAATAGACTCATAGTGGGTTGTGGAATACTCGGTTTTTCGTTACCGAGTATAGTTAAAAAGAAAAGGTTTATTGATATCAATGCAATAAATTGTTTCAATTTCACAATAGCCCTAATTACTTTTTCCCCCATCCGAACTTCAGTCACTTGATACACATGTACTTCCCAATTCGATTTAGGCATAGATCCAAGATCTTTCATCGAATCCTCTATTCTACTTGTCGCCTGAACTCAATTTATTAGGTAAAAATTGATGGATTACTTTTTGATTCCGGATTTCCATTTCTCTTTTTTTAATTTCCTAGTTTAGTGGGGAGATATAGATAGGTATATATTATCTTAACAAAGGTAAATCAATGAATGAAGAGTGGAAGAAATGAAGTTAAAACCTTTTCTGAAAAATAAATTCCTCCATGCGAGTATCTTAGACTTCATATTCTTTTGTTTTTTATTTAGAGATTCGTTTCTTTGTATAGATAATACCTAATCTAATAAAAAGAATTTTTTCACTTTCTAGAATCAATTCACAATTTTTCTAATTTATATAGAATCTATATAGAGAAAATAGAATGTCGATTTGAATGAATGATTCGTGACTAGAAATCAGGAATCAATAAATTATATGGAATCATGAACGACAGAAAGATCCGTCAGATCTAGTCATATTATATTATTCGATGTCTATTGACAATTTCGACAAACTAGTCATATTATGAACATAGTATGGGTCGGTGAGGAAAACATGCCCCCATCGTCTAGTGGCCCAGGACATCTCTCTTTCAAGGAGGCAGCGGGGATTCGACTTCCCCTGGGGGTAGGGTACTATGAAAGGAGGTTGATCGGGGAGGATTCTAAATAACCTTAGAAGTGATTGTTCCTGGGTCGATGCCCGAGCGGTTAATGGGGACGGACTGTAAATTCGTTGGCAATATGTCTACGCTGGTTCAAATCCAGCTCGGCCCAAAAATGCGCTGATCCACCATGAATGGATAGAACCTATTTGTTTTCCAGAAAGAACGAATGCACAGGAAAAAAGAAAACTTTCTGCCCCTACTTCCATTTTTTTATTTTCTCTTTTTTCCTTGAAAAAAATGGATTCTCAATCGAGATGAAAATAACAACATGGATTACTAATAATCCATGTTGCTTTCACTAAGCATTCACGGAACTATCAATATATCCGCGGATCTCTGTTACAACGCAGTAATTCAAAATGGATCGGCTTTGAATGAAATAAAAATAATATGGATATACTTTTTAGAGGGATTGTAGTTCAATTGGTAAGAGCACCGCCCTGTCAAGGCGGAAGCTGCGGGTTCGAGCCCCGTCAGTCCCGACAATATCCAATATATACTCAATCCATCCCTTCTTTTTCGGAGAAAAGGGTATAGGGAACAGAATTTCATTCCCCCCCCACAAGCGATCTTTAGTTATTTTTTAGCATTTATTATTAAAAAAAACCGTTCTATTTCAAATAGGAATAATTGGTGGGAGAAAGCCATATGTGAATTAGTACAATTATTGGGGGCAGCATATTCAGAATTCCAGTAGATACTCTACTGTATCTACTGTACTGTATTTTTTTTTATTCTTCCTCATCCTTGTAATGTATAATAATACTATATGTTTCTTTTTTTACTAAGAGCATTTTTTGTACTAACATTATAAAATGAATTAAACTTAAACATAGTTACCCTGCCATTCAGGTGAAACCGATTTTTTGGTTCCAATTGTGTGGAATCTTAATTACTAAAAAGAATCTCTTCCCACTGAGCAAGGGAATGAATCTTTTTTTCCTTCGGGTCCAAAGAAACAACCAAAAAAAGTGGGCAAAAAATGCTTGATCGGATAATTAAAAAGGTGATAGATTTAGGGTATATGATCGATTTATGTTCTATTATGGTATAGAAAGTCAAGAAGAGAAAAACGGATAAGAAATAAAAAATTTTTGATTGGATCATGAATCCAATTTTTTATTCAGTATGGATAAAGGACCCTTCTATGTTATACTATTCAATTCTTGACGATTAATGCATGTGATAGCTCAGATATTCTTATTCATAATATTGATCTAATTCAATATCATCGCGATGTAATTCATCTCAGTGAATTGAATTTACCGGCGAAAGAGTGATTCCTCATCTCTATGGGATTAAATCCCGAGTTATTGCGAAGTCAAAAAAAAGAAATAATGATATTATGGAAGTAAATATTCTTGCATTTATTGCTACTGCACTGTTCATTCTAGTTCCTACTGCCTTTTTACTTATTATATATGTAAAAACCATAAGTCAAAATAATTAATTTGAATGAAACTTGGTTTATTAGTTCTTATTAATGATTGAATAAATACAAAATGAATAAATAAAAGCTTCGTCTTTTGATTCTTAATGAAATGAGTGAACGATAATCAGCAGTATTCTATAGAAATCGGCTAATATGGTATGGTAGAAAGAAATATATTCATCTTTCTACCTACCATACTATTTACTTTTTTAGTCTTAGTGAAGTATAGAAAGTCGGATTCTATAAATTAATATAGAAAATTAATATAGATCAATCAAAATATTGATCTTCATATATATGATATGAATTAGGTATATGTAATCTTACTATTACCCTATTCTCATTCTTTGTTTCATCCATTTGATTTCTATTGATTCCAACCAAGGTCAAAAAAGCAAAAGACTTAGTCTTCCCATTCTAATTCCAAGGTTTCTTAGGTTTTTTTTAGTTCAAATATGAACTATGAATCCGGATATACATCGAACGAATAAAATCAATGAAGTAAAAAGCAATATGGGTATATATAAAACCTAGTCATTTTTTTGACATTATGAAGAAGTAATTCATTAGACCACTGACCAATAATTCCAGGAGTTCTATGGGAACGGAACTTATTCGGATTTCGAAAAGGGGTCGTAAAAATGCTTGAACATCGAAAGTGCGTAGCTATTTCATTTCCAAGTCGTAAAATTTGGTTGGTTTATCAGTTTAGAAAGAATTCGGTTGGAATCTCTTTCTGTCTCCACTTTACTTTCGGAATACGAGCAGGAAAATCGTTGAAATATCTGTTTGATTGAAAAAAGGGTATTAGTCATTATAGTACATTACTATACCAGACCAGAATACAATGTAACTTTGGATTAAATAAAAAAATGTAATAATTTAAAGCGCTTTACAGAACTATCTAGAAAACAATTGAGAAAGCTTGATTCATCAACTTATTAATTAGTAGTACTTAGAGTCCACTTCGTCCCCACACTACGAGTGAAAGGGAAAATGTAAAGACTACCATTAAAGCAGCCCAAGCAAGACTTACTATATCCATGTGAATGATGTCTCCGCTATCTCGAGAAATATGCAGGAATTAGTCCATTATTGTTTACTAATAATAGTGGATCAATAGTGAACAGTCAAAAAGGATTGTGACCCCGGACTCTTGATAAATCAATACACTAAATACACTTCAAACAAGTTGTTATATGATTTTTCTAGTAGAAATGGGAACCATTAAGCCTATCCAAAATGGGCCTTTTCAGTCTTGGAAGTAGTAAGGGAATGTTATTAATTGAACACATAGATAAGAAAATCGATTATTTCTTTTGTTGACCTTACTAAGTAAAAGACATAAACAATGTGGAATGAAGATCAATCATTCATTCCTATCTTTCCTAATTTGATTTCATTTTGACTCTGCTCCCGATTGTCACTCTTGAACCAAGAGGGGGATAGCCTATTTCATTGCTTGGCTCGAGGTTAGTGCAAAAAGAAATACTTTTTTTTTTCTAAAAAAGCCAATTATCCATTGCTTAGAATCAATCACAACAGTTCTTTTGCGTCTGTGAGGGAATAATTCAGTAAATTATATATCGGTCGACCCTAAGAAGGAATTTTGAGTCTTGTGTTGATCAGGCGACACCCGGATTTGAACTGGGGAAAAAGGATTTGCAGTCCCCCGCCTTACCACTCGGCCATGTCGCCAAAATGATATAAATTAGACTAACATTTTTTCCCTCTGGAAGATTCCTAAACTTCTTTTTTAGTGTACTTCCGTCTTGAATTCCATTTTATCTTAATACCTTTAC